TCGTTTATTCTATATTCTATTCTACGGGATCTTACGGAACCTGTTCATGCATGACATGATTCGGGTATGATCATAGAAAAAATTCTCCTCAAGCGACCGGCCTATCCCTGCTATGTTGGGGACTTACAAGGTGGTTGGATGCAGAAACACATTTGGTTGTGAATTCCAATGTGGCGGATAAAATCCTATATCCGCACGGCCCAATCAATAGTTCAAGTCACACACTCCCATAATCCATTTTCTCTTCGGAAAATCCACTTCAACTATTCGTATCAAATAACAAATAATAAATACTTCAGAGTTGAAGAGAAGTATCCAAATAACATGTCTTATTTTTCAATAATCCATATTTGTAGCAATGAAATACAAGACTATTGTTCCTCCCCAAAATGATATATGATCAATTACAAATATCCATTATAATCCGCCTTCTCTATAAAGGACCCGAAATACCTTGCTTACGTATCATTGGGAAGTGCATTAACATAAATACGGCAGTAAGAAGAGGCAACACAAAAGTGTGTAAACTATAAAAACGGGTCAAAGTGGACTGGCCCACACTAGCGCTTCCGCGTAATAACTCTACCAAAGGCGATCCTATTACAGGAATCGCTTCCGGTACGCCTGTCACTATTTTTACTGCCCAATAACCAATTTGGTCCCAAGGTAAGGAATAACCAGTTACACCAAAAGACGCAGTCAATACAGCCAGAACCACGCCAGTAACCCAAGTTAATTCGCGGGGTTTTTTAAACCCACCGGTGAGATATACACGAAATACGTGCAGGATCATCATCAAAACCATCATACTTGCTGACCATCGATGAACTGATCGGATTAACCAACCAAAGTTGGCCTCGGTCATTATGTATTGAACAGAGGAAAAAGCCTCTGTAACGGTTGGACGATAGTAAAAAGTCATAGCAAAACCGGTAGCTACTTGTACTAAAAAACAAGTAAGTGTGATCCCCCCTAGACAATAAAATATGTTGACATGAGGGGGAACGTATTTACTAGTTATATCATCCGCAATCGCTTGAATCTCGAGACGTTCCTCGAACCAATCATATACTTTATTGAGATAGGTAATCCAAGGAAAGGGGCTCCCCCTCTAAGAACCGTATATGAGAATTTCATCTCGTACGGCTCAAGCAGAAACACACAAATACTGGATATGTAATAGAAATTAAAAACTTCTTAGCACTTGATTCAACTTGCCCCGAAGGTACAAAATTACAAAAATCCGGAATCTCTTCTTTGTAATGATAATGCCAAAAATATCAAGTTGGCTCCTCCGCCCTTCTTTTTTTTTTTATGTTAATTGTTACAGGCCTCTTGAATCTTCTCTTCCCTATTTTTTTTGTTATTTGATTTGTTGTTTTTGTTTTTTGTGTAATACAGATTGACTTCTTGATTTGACTATAAATTAATTATTTTATTGATAGGAATTCTCTTGTTAAGACCCTACTAATCAATTGAAACCTCAGATTCATACTAGAACCACGATGATTTGCCCAAGCTAAACACAAGGGTTCTCTGAGTAAGAACATTTGATCATCACTTAATTTAATGAATGGGTATAATTACTCAGCAAAATCTAGAGAAATGGTTGTCCTTCGATCCAAAATCCCCCTAGGGAAAAAATCGTTTAATTTAGGAAATACCTATCCATTTTTTTGAGTCCGGTTGCGAGGTCTAACTGATCTAACTGAATAGTAGGTATGAATCATAGTTCAAATACTTCTTGATCTACTCTAATATATTCATTCATATTTCGTGCTCCGGGTACTAGAATAAATATAATATCCGACGAGGTGGAATCATCCTTATAGAGATGACAGACCATTCTCTGTATTATCAATAGGATCAATTATAACAAGTCACACACTCATATTCCGAAAATACCGAAACAAATAAATTCCACGGTCGAACTACCATAATAGAATGGTCTATAAATCTGAATCTTAACTATATTTATTTGATTTGATTGAAAACTAGGACTTTCTTTATAGGTCTTATGACCCTAATTTATGACCTAATTCATTGAAATTCCATCCAGTAAAACAGAAGAATTATAAATTTCCAAAATAATGGATAGAAATATTGCAAATAGAGCCATTGCAACCCCCATAAGTGGTGTAGTCCCCCAGCCTGGAGCGACTTTACCGTATTCCGAATTTAATGGTTTCAATAAACTCCCTACAGAAGTTTGTCTTGGTCCAGATCTAGAACTACCCTCAACGGTTTGTGTAGCCATAAATCCTATTTAATCATTGGTTAAGATCTGTTGACTTTGTATACCATTCCGTTGTAGTTGTAAATAAACGATCTTATCGTAGATCCATTGTGATCTTGAATCTAGAAATGGAAACAGCAACCCTAGTCGCCATCTTCATATCCGGGTTACTTGTAAGCTTTACTGGGTACGCCTTATATACCGCTTTTGGGCAACCCTCTCAACAATTAAGAGATCCATTTGAAGAACACGGGGATTAACTAGTTGAAGTCATGAGCCTCCCAACTTTTGGAGGCTCATGACTTCACTTCAATTGAGATAATGAAAAATCATTTCATTTTTTAGTCGGAACCTTAGGTGGTTCTCGAAAAAAGATAGCGAAAAAAATTATCCCTAAAGTAGAGACTAAAAGGAATGTATAAACCAGTGCTTCCATAGATTCGATCGTGGTTTAATTTATAGCTTCCACACCTATTTTGTGGGGATCATTTACGATATAAAATGAGGAAAGGAAAAGAATTAAAGAAAAGATGGTGATTCAAGTCAAGATTTTTATGATGCCCTTTGTGAAATACAAAAAATGGAGGCGAAAGATACCAGAATAATATTGTATCAGACTACTTGTCTCCTTGTAGTTGGATCTCCAAGTTTTTGGAATACCCCAAATTCTACTTGAGCATCCAAATCTGGATCAATACCAGCAAACACATCCCTGAATAAGGTTCTAGCGCCATGCCAAATATGTCCGAAAAAGAAGAGCAAAGCAAACGTAGCATGACCAAAAGTGAACCAACCCCTTGGACTGCTACGAAAAACACCATCGGATTTCAAAGTCGCCCGGTCTAATTCAAAAATTTCCCCTAATTGAGCACGTCTAGCGTACTTTTTCACAGTAGCAGGATCACTATAACTGACTCCGTTGAGTTCGCCGCCATAGAACTCAACGGTCACACCTACTTGTTCGACACTATATTTTGATTCCGCCCTTCTAAAAGGAACATCGGCTCTCACAATTCCATCTCCATCTACCAAAACTACCGGGAATGTTTCAAAAAAAGTAGGCATACGACGTACAAAAAGTTCGCGACCCTCTTTATCTCTAAAGACGGGATGTCCTAACCACCCAACAGCTATGCCATCTCCGTTATCCATTGAGCCCGCTCTGAATAATCCCCCCTTTGCCGGATTATTACCAATGTAATCATAAAAAGCTAATTTTTCGGGAATTTTGGACCAAGCTTCCGATAAACTCAGATTTTCGGCTAGTCCAGCGCCAACTCTTCGGTATATTTCTTGCTGGAAGTATCCCTGATCCCATTGATAACGAGTGGGACCAAATAATTCGATTGGGGTAGTTGCTGAACCATACCACATAGTTCCGGCAACAACAAAAGCCGCAAAAAAAACAGCAGCGATACTACTAGAGAGTACAGTTTCAATATTCCCCATACGTAATCCTTTGTATAAACGTTGGGGCGGACGGACACTAAGATGGAATAGGCCCGCCAATATGCCCAATGTACCCGCTGCAATATGATGAGAAGCTATTCCTCCCGGAACAAAAGGATCAAAACCTTCTGCGCCCCATGCCGGATTTACAGATTGCACTTTTCCAGTTAGCCCATAAGGATCGGACACCCATATTCCAGGACCATACAAACCTGTTACATGAAATGCGCCAAAGCTAAAGCAAGCCAACCCTGAGAGAAATAAATGAATTCCAAAGATCTTGGGCAAATCCAAAGAGGGTTTTCCCGTACGTTCATCGCAGAATATTTCTAGGTCCCAATACACCCAATGCCAAATAGCTGCCAAGAAGCACAAGCCAGAAAAAACAATATGTGCCCCTGCCACACCTTCATAACTCCAAATACCCGGATTCGTTATAGTTCCTCCTGAAATACTCCAACCGCCCCATGAATTGGTTATTCCTAAACGAGTCATGAAGGGTATAACGAACATACCCTGTCTCCACATTGGATCAAGAACAGGGTCAGAGGGATCAAAAACAGCTAATTCGTATAGAGCCATCGAACCGGCCCAACCGGAAACTAGAGCTGTATGCATTATATGGACAGAAAGTAATCGACCGGGATCATTCAATACGACGGTATGAACACGATACCAAGGCAAACCCATGAGAATACCCCTTTATCAAGGAAAAATAGACACTATGTAACTTTATCGCATTAGAAAAGACTTATACTATGTATACCTAACCTTTTCAGTAGATTCTATATGAGAAAGGATTGATATTTATTCCGTTTCATTGAAAGTAATGGAACAAGTCTGTTCGTAAGAACAAAGCAAAGAGAAGCAGATCTATTCTATACCCGATAAGTATCAATACGCAATGGGAGAATTGGACCCCTTTTGGGGGGTAACGAATGCATAGAAACTTATACTTGTTTATAATTCAAACGATTAACCCGTTCATTAAAATTGGTTTCTGTCTTCTTCTATAAATCCTCTAATCTATGTATAAAGTATAAAATAAAATACAATCAATGTATAAAATGGAATAAACATAAAAAAATGATGAAGACAATAAATCCATTGTTACGTTTCCACACTAAAGTAAAGTATAGTACTTCATTTTTTTCTTTAATCTAATGCCCATTGGTGTTCCAAAAGTACCTTTTCGGAATCCCGGAGAGGAAGATGCGGTTTGGGTTGACGTATAGTGCGACTTGTCGGACATATTGGGTCATATGGGATTTACCCGTTATTCCCCCCGATCGGGATATCCTATGTTTCGCCCAACAAATATTGATTGAACCATCAATCATTTGGAGCGTGAAGTTCAATTTGATCAATTTCTATTGGAATCAATATCAATATAGTATTATCAAGTAGAAGAATTTATGGTTAACTTGGACCAATAAAATAAAATATCCAGGCTCTGCTCAGAAAATACCCAATGGGTAATATATTATATGTACAATTACTACATTGTATCAGAAACGTTTTTTTCTTACTATACAAACTCCCAATCAATGGAATATAAATACATCGAAAAGTTTGGGGGAAAGGAAAGCATAAAACGAATTGAAAAAAAAAAAATCGTAGCAAAAAGAAGCGGTACTGAGATTATTTGCCCTATATGTGCAAATAGAATTCGGACGGATCTTTACCCGGAGTAGAACATAAACCTAAAAGAATTTAAAGGGCTCATTCAGGAACAAGAAAATGACATCGTGATTTGAATCTCGATGAAACAATACATCAATGGGAGATTTGTTGAATAAGTTTAGTAAATTTTTTTATAGAAAAGGGGACTCAAACCCATGTTTTTGAAAAATAGAATAAAAATCCTTCATTAGCAAACATTATAAAAAGAAAAAACTTGTTACAAAAACAAAAAAAGAAATAAAACCGGAATCGACACATTGATTTGATTCTTATTTAGCAATTTTTTTGAACCGTATGCATCCAAAGGTGCACGTACGGTTCCTAGGGGATATAATTTTGTCCTAATCAACCGACTTTATCGAGAAAGATTACTTTTTTTAGGTCAAGAAGTTGATAGCGAGATCTCAAATCAACTTGTTGGTCTCATGGTATATCTCAGTATAGAAGATAATACTAGAGATTTTTATTTGTTTATAAACTCTCCAGGCGGATGGGTAATACCGGGAATAGCCATTTATGATACTATGCAGTTTGTGCCACCCGATGTACATACAATATGCATGGGATTAGCTGCTTCAATGGGATCTTTCATTCTGGTTGGGGGGGAAATTACCAAACGTCTAGCATTCCCTCACGCTTGGCGCCAATGAGTTTTTATTTGAAAAAAAAAAATAAAGAAGACTATGCCTTCACCATATTCATTATTCATATTCGAATATGAATAAAATAATAAGTAATAATAGCATGGCACTTAAAATTCGATATGAACAAACCATTATTGTGTTTTCATAACATGAAATTTTGTATCGAGATAGTAGTATGAAACAAAGGTTATTTCCGATTTGATCTTATGTGTATGTGTCGGGAGCAAATTTTAATTACAGCGTCACAAACCGTTTTTATTCCATACTGGAAGTCTTTTTCTGATATTTATGAAAGAAAAAGAGTACGAAAATGAAAAAAAAAAGATCATTTTTTCCTTATTTCTTTTATCCTACAAAAAAGACACTTTGGGATTGCTAAATCCCATACAAAATAAATAAATATATAAAGCAACAGAACCATCATAGTATTTTTTGACTCTTATGAAAGGAAGGGTGGTAAATGGATTATTCAACGATCTGAATCGGCTGGATTCGACCTCTTCCTTCAATGAGAGGAGGGGGGCGAGTAAATTCCATTGCGGAGCCGTATGCAATGCACAAAAGATGCCCGTACAGTTGTTAATTCTATTTTTTCTTCTTGTTATTTTTTATTTCTTTAGGCCAAATCATGCAAGATAGAAAAACCGTTCATGATGTTCTATCGATATCACATCAGATCAGGGTTATGATTCACCAACCTGCTAGTTCTTTTTATGAGGCACAAGCAGGGGAATTTATCCTGGAAGCGGAAGAACTACTGAAACTTCGCGAAACCCTCACAAAGGTTTATGTACAAAGAACGGGCAACCCTTTGTGGGTTGTATCTGAAGACATGGAAAGAGATGTTTTTATGTCAGCAACAGAAGCCCAAGCTCATGGTATTGTTGATCTTGTAGCGGTCGAAAATGAAAATCCCGGGGATTTCGTGTAAATCAACGATTCCATTTCAACCTATATATAATTCATAATTTGCATTTTCCGTGGTTTGATATTGAATATACATAATTCATAATCCTTAATCATAAAGCAGGTTAAGATCGATCTAAACCAACCCATTATTATATATATGACATGCCAACTATTAAACAACTTATTAGAAACACAAGACAGCCAATAAGAAATGTCACGAAATCTCCTGCTCTTCGAGGATGTCCTCAGCGTCGAGGAACATGTACTAGGGTGTATGTGCGACTCGTTCATATCATGGACTCTAACAAATGAGCCAATTCTCCAGTATCAATGATTAGTACCAATGAATAGGATAGATAGAGCGGAAGAACGTCATTTACAATACTATAAAAAAAAAAAATGAAGATCTATCATATACCTATATTATTGTGTATTGTGCACGGAATTTATGGTTTCCATTGGTGCAAATCCAATCACCTCGATTTGAGATGAGAAAAATTCCCCATTGGTAGCAATGGTTATCCATTAAGCGGGGGAAATGGTATTATTAAATTAATAAGCAAAAGTGTTATGCTCCTGAACGGACTAATAGGGTTAGCTACCTAGCCAACTTTCATAGTAAAATGCCGTCACTGTATGGAGAGCTCTTATTGTGAAAAGACCTATTACTATATAATTGATGGGTAGAGCCAAAGAGTGTGAACTATACAAGTTCATAATACTTTTGATTAAATGAAAGAGGAGGCTCCGGTGCATAGAGAGGACCTCGCCGTTTAAGAAGTTACCATAAAAACGATGGAATCCGCTATTTTTTTTTTATTCAGTCTCGGTAGAATTTCTTATTTCCGGGCAAACTAAATGCTTGGAAAGAATAAAAAATCGTGGTTGGGAAGGTCATAGTAGCCAAAGCCATTGGAATATATTTTATATATCGGAATAATCCGTTTTGTTATTAATCGACCGGGGGGGCGGAATGACTGAAAGAAGAAAAATCAATTAGTTATTCACTAAAGTTTAATTTGATTCAATGACCAGAGTTAGACGAGGATATACAGCTCGGAGGCGTCGAACCAAACTTCGTTTATTTGCATCAACGTTTAGAGGGGCTCATTCAAGACTTACTCGAACGAGTACTCAACAAAAAATGAGAGCCTTGGTTTCCGCCCATCGAGATAGAGGCAGGCAAAAGAGAAACTTTCGTCGTTTATGGATCACTCGGATAAATGCAGTAACTCGTGAGAATCAAAAGGTATTCTATAGTTATAGTAGGTTAATACATAACCTGTACAGGAGGCAATCGCTTCTTAATCGTAAAATACTTGCGCAAATAGCTATATCAAATAAGAATTGTTTTTATATGATTTCCAACAAGATCGCCGAGATTTTAATAAAGTAATATACAGGAATGATTGAAACAGAATTCCCCGGAGAATGAACTCCGGAAAAAAAAAATAAATAAAGAAAAATAGTAGGAATGAACGAGCATCTTTCAATAAAAAAACATATTTATTCTTCCCCATTATAACACAAAAAAATCTGGATTCTCGGCTTTTTCGAACAAAACATCAATCGGAGCTTGAGTTCCGATTGGAGTTTTGAGTCAATTGAAGAGTATGCCTATTTATTTCTGGTTCTGGGACCTGTAGTTCTAGGGATCAACTCGGCTCTCTCAAATTGTTTCTCATTATTAAGAAAAGGTAACAAAGATAAAATACGGGCTTGTTTTATAGCAATAGTAATTAATCGTTGTTGTTTCAAGGTCAATCTATTTACCCGCCTAGATAATATTTTTCCTTGTTCACTAATAAATCGACTAATTAAACTCATGTTTCTATAATCAATTCGATCCCCCGATCCAATTGGGGGCAAACGCCTACGAAAAGAGAGCTTGGATTTACGAAAAGGTTGCTTGGATTTATCCATGGTTTATTCCTTATCTCTAAAATTCTATTTCTTTATTCCCGGTCAAAACAAAATAAAAATAGGGTTGATTTGTATTATATATATATATTATGTTAAGCTATTCCTCTTTCTGCTCCTTGAGGTGGAAAGATCACACATACGTTTCCTTCGATCTATTTCTTTATTTCCCCATGAATCGTATGTTTGTGACAATAGCGACAAAATTTTCTCAATTCTAATCGATTGGGTGTATTGTGTCGATTTTTTTGAGTAATACATCTAGAGATGCCGAGCGATTCTTTATTGACACCATTTCGGGCACAACTGGTACATTCTAAAATAATTCTGACTCTGACACCTTTACCCTTGGCCATGAACCCCCCTTGAATTTTTGATTAACTTCACTTTTCTACTTTTTTTTTATATGATGCAAAGAAAAAATGAATAGAAGTTACTAACTATAAATTCAATTTTTAAAGATTTTGTTGTAATTAAATTAATATTAATAGAGTAAACGTAAGGTAATAATTAAGTAATACAATTTTTTTCTAACTATCAAATATTCCTACCCTAATTAATTCCAGTATTTTATTTTTAAGTATCCCTTTTCTATGCTATGATTTCGTGGAACCTGCCCTAGACGGGCCCACACCCCCACTTATTTCTGTTCTCCTAAATTGGGTCGTAGACCCTCTGGGTTTTTGCTGAGGTTCAATAATTTTTTTCTTCTCTTTTCTTCCTATCCTTAATAACCGAAAAGGGGGGCTAAATAAATTTTAGTCACGTTGCAGTAGAAGTATATTTATCATTTTCGTCATTTCTTCGCATATCAATAACTAGAATGAAAAAAAGGGGAATGACAAAGCATCCGGGAATAAACGATTAATCTCTATCAATAGACCCGCCAAAGACCCAAACCATAGAGTAGCTAACACGGGTGCCGTGGAGAGATATGTTTTTATATCTTGCATTGAAAATCCTCCTTCTTTATTGTAATACATATACATATATTATATGGTCAGATGCCTTAGTTCAAGATCATTTGTATTTATTTTTGCGCAGAATTCCTAACTAAAACTCAAATAAATATGTACAATGAACCAGTAAATGACATTTTTTGTCCCTAAAAAAGACGACACCCTCTTTCTGAGCATTTTCGACAAATATTCATCTTTTT